GGACTAACCTAACCAAGACTGGAATCACGCTCTGTAGGATTTGAACCTACGACATCGGGTTTTGGAGACCCACGTTCTACCGAACTGAACTAAGAGCGCTTTCTTATCTTCTTATCATTATCACACTAGCTAAAACTAAAAAAAAAAGAAGAGGATTTTTTTTATAACCCGAATACATCTTGTATGCATAAGACTATCATATAGAATATGATATAATAAAATAAAGATTATGTATGCCTGATTTTAATCGATTTCAATGAATCCCTCGTTACTGCTCAGACGAGAAGTAATAGGTAGGGATGACAGGATTTGAACCCGTGACATTTTGTACCCAAAACAAACGCGCTACCAAGCTGCGCTACATCCCTTTCAATTGGTCTACAGTGTCATTTTATAGAATCCCTGTCTTGTTTTCAAAATCCTTATTTTTTCCATTGATATATCCAAGTTATCTTGACATTTTTTTTTTATTCTCATGTAACATATAATAATAATAGAAGGCTTATATACACATGAATCTGAAACCCATCGTAAAAAATAACTAAAAAAAAAGAATATCTTTTGGGAATGCTCAGTCGGAAGGGACGTCTTTTTCGGTTTTAAGAAAAGGAAAATCTTATCTACCGAATCATTGTAAATTTCAATTGGAATTAGGAATTCCGTGTACAAATACAAGCGGTCCTTAACTACTTACATAGTTATATTATATCGGATCATATATGGATTACCATTAGGCATTACAATAAATAATACAATAAATAAAAAGAATAAAGAAGGAGGATTTAAAATGCGAGATCTAAAAACATATCTTTCCGTGGCACCGGTACTAAGTACTCTATGGTTTGGGGCTTTAGCAGGTCTTTTGATAGAGATCAATCGTTTATTTCCGGATGCGTTGACATTCCCTTTTTTCTCATTCTAGTTATTGACATGGGAAGGGGTGAAGAAGATTAGAGATAGAATCAAAAGATTTGTGACTAATCCCTCCCCCTCTTTTCTTTTTTTTTTTTTTTTTTAGATAAAATAGAATTCAATACAATATAATAAGTAGAAGTATAATAAAGAAAGGAGGAAAGAGAAATAAAAAAGTAGATTCAACCTCGGCAAAATTTGGGTTTAGTCTCCAATTCCATTTAGAAATAATATTGTGAGAACAGAAATGTGTCTAGGGCAAGAAGATCATACAAGATCTTTTAATGAAATACTGTACATTGAATCGAATTCGATTCAAAATATACCTAAATATTAGTTTGTTGTTTTACTTCTTATTTTTTTTATTTCTTTTTTCGCGGAAAGTAGAAGAGTTGGTTGAATCAAAAACGCAAAGGAGGTTCATGGCCAAGGGTAAAGATGTCCGAGTAACGGTTATTTTAGAATGTACCAACTGTGTTCGAAACGGTCTTAATAAGGAATCAAGGGGTCTTTCCAGATATATTACTCAAAAGAATCGACACAATACGCCTAGTCGATTGGAATTGAGAAAATTCTGTCCCTATTGTTACAAACATACGATTCACGGGGAGATAAAGAAATAACTCGAATCAAGTGCCTGTGTGTCACTCTTACAAGGAACACGAAAAGGACATATTCTATATATACCATATTATTCTATATATTCTAGTTAACATAATTTAACTAACTAAAAAAAAAGCCAAATCAAATCCTATATTTTGAATTCAAAATCTTTTTGGATCAGATTGAAATAGGATTTTGGGGATAAGGAATAAACAAACCATGGAAAAATCCAAGCGACTCTTTCTTAAATCCAAGCGATCTTTTCGTAGGCGTTTGCCCCCGATCCAATCGGGGGATCGAATTGATTATAGAAACATGAGTTTAATTAGTCGATTTATTAGTGAACAAGGAAAAATATTATCTAGACGGGTAAATAGATTAACCTTAAAACAACAACGATTAATTACTATTGCTATAAAACAAGCTCGTATTTTATCTTTGTTACCTTTTCTTAATAATGAGAAACAATTTGAAAGAAGCGAGTCGACCTCCGGAGCTACTGGTCTTAGAACCCTAAATAAATAAAAAAAAAAGTAGACTTACTTTACTCCTCAATTGAACCCAAATTCAAATTCAAATCCGAACTCAAACAGAGATTGATATTTTGTTCGAAAAATTGTAAGAAAAAAAATTGGGGAAGAAGAAGAAATCTTTTTTTATTGGATATTGGACATATTCGCTCATTTAATTTTGAGCGACTTTATCATATTCTCTTTATCATACTAATTTCTACTCTACCTTCCCGGAGTTCATTCTCCAGCGAACTCCATTTAAAATATTCTGACGAATTCCTTACAATTTCCTTTTTTATTTTATGATCTCATTAGAAATCATATAAAGACAATTCCTATTTAATATAGCTATTTGTGCAAGTATTTTACGATTAAGAAGCAACTGTCTCTTGTACAGATTGTGTATTAATCTACTATAACTATAGGATACTCTATTCTCGCGAATTACTGCATTTATCCGAGTGATCCACAAACGACGAAAATCTCTCTTTTTCCTATCTCTATCTCGATGAGACGAAACCAAAGATCTTATTTTCTGTTGAATAATTGTTCGAGTAAGTCTTGAACGAGCCCCCCGAAAGCTTGATGCAAATAAACGAATTTTTGTTCTACGTCTCCGAGCTATATATCCTCGTCTAATTCTAGTCATTGAATAAATGAAACTTTCATGAATAACTAATTGATTTCCTTTCTTTCAGTTATTCTTTTCCCTTTTCCTAGTTTATTAATAACAAAACGGATTCTTCCAATGTATAAAATACAAATTCCAATGGCTTTTGCTACTATAACCTTCCCAACCACAATTTGTCTTTTTTTATAGGCATTTCACCTCGAAACGAGTATTGATACTAGGTATCAAAAAACAGAAAAAAGTAATAAATAGAAATGAATAACGAAATAGTGGATTCCATCGTTTCTATGGTTATGTCTTAAACGGTGAGGTCCTCTCTATACACCGGAGTCCCTTATTTCATTTAATCAATGCTATTAGCAACTTGCACAGTTCAAATTCTTTGGCTCTACCCATGAATTATCTAGTAATAGGTCTTTCACAACGAGATCTACCTATACAGTAACGGTATTTAATTATGAAGATTGGCTGGGTAGCTGACCCTCTTAGTCCGTTTTTGCAAGAGTATAGGCATAAGATTTCGGCTTTGAAAATAGGATTTCCCCGCTTAATGGATAACTATTTGTTACCAATGAGGAATGTTTTCTCATCGGAAACCATAAATCTCATATACAATAGAAGAGAATAGAATAGATCTTTTTTTTTTAGTTTTCGATATATAGATAGTGAATGGCCTTCTTCCTTCCATTTTATACTATTGACTAGTACTGATCATTGATACTGGAAAATGGATTTCCCTTTTTTCTCCCAATGGTGATCTGAACGAGTCGCACATACACCCTAGTACATGTTCCTCGACGCTGAGGACATCCCCCAAGAGCGGGGGATTTCGTAACATTTCTGATTGGCTGTCTTGTGTTTCTAATAAGTTGTTTAATAGTTGGCATGTTGAATCGTATACATAATAAATGGGCTGGTTTAGATCGATCCTAACCGGATGATTATGAATTACTTCTCTATTTAATAGATGAATAGAATATTAGTAAACCCGTTAATAAGTAAGAAGATAAAATCTCAAATCGGCGATTTTCGTCAACTTAATGCTATTTTTTTTTTATTCAATCGCTACAAGATCAACAATTCCATGAGCTTGGGCTTCTGTTGCTGACATAAAAACATCCCTTTCCATATCTTCGGATACAACCCATAAGGGTTTGCCCGTTCTTTGTACATAAACTCTTGTGATGGTTTCGCGCAGTTTCAGTAGTTCTTCTGCTTCCAGGATAAATTCTCCCGTTTGCGCCTCATAAAAAGAACTCGCAGGTTGATGTATCATTACCCTGATAATATAACAAATGGTTCCTCTATCTCGCATGATGAGGTGAGGAGAAGAGATAAAGAATAATAAAAAAAGAAAGATAGAATTGAGCAACCGTACAGGCATCCTTTGCACATTGCATACGGCTATACAATGGAATTCACTTTACCTTCCATTTCCATCGAAGAAAGAGAAAAAAATATAGATATATAGATATAGGGTTTATCCGATTCAGATCGGGAAATGATCCAATTACCATCCTTCCTTTCGGAGCAGTTAAAAAATACTATGATGGCTCCGTTGCTTTTTATATATTTCTCTCGTCTGTGATTCAGCAATCCCAAAGTTTCTTTTTTTTTTTTTCGTACTCTTTCATAACAATAACATAAATATTGTTAAAAGTTTTCTGTTGTGAAAACAAAAAAGTTTGTGACGCTGAAATGGTAATGGTCACCGATAAATAAGAAAAAATCGAGAATACCCTTTATTTTATACTAATTTCATACTACTCTTTCGATATATAATCTAATGTTTTGAAAAAAAAAATTTCTCATATCGAATTCGAAGTGCCATGCTATTATTACTTAATATTCCTATTTCATATGGCGAAGGCATAGTCTTTTTTTTTTGTTCTTAAAAAACTCATTGGCGCCAAGCGTGAGGGAATGCTAGACGTTTGGTAATCTCTCCGCCGACCAGGATAAAAGATCCCATTGAAGCGGCTAATCCCATGCATATTGTATGCACATCGGGTTGCACAAATTGCATAGTATCATAAATAGCTACTCCGGGGATTACCCATCCGCCAGGAGAGTTTATAAACAAATACAGATCCTTGTTATCATTCTCTATACTGAGATATACCATAAGACCAATAAGTTGATTCGAAATCTCGCTATCAACCTCTTGGCCTAAAAAAAGTAATCTTTCTCGATAAAGTCGGTTGATTAGGATAAAATTTGTATCCCTTAAGAGCCGTACATGCACCTTTTGATGCATACGGTTCAACAAAAATTGCGAAAAAAAAAGAATCAATGTGTAGATTCCAGCCCTCTTTCTTTTTTTTTTTTTTCATAGCGGGGCC